TATTTAGGGATAGATCTTACCTCTCTTTTTATTCCCTAAAACAAATCAAAATGATTGAAGTTTTTCTATTTGGAATCGTCTTAGGTCTAATTCCTATTACTTTAACAGGTTTATTTGTAACTGCATATTTACAATACAGACGCGGTGATCAGTTGGACCTTTGATTGAGTAACATCTCTTTTTTTGATTGACCTCCTCCTTGTAGGAGGTCAATTTTCAGTTGCAATTATACTTTGTTTTGTGAAATTATTTCGTTGTAATTCGACATAACATAAACGGAATCACGCTCTGTAGGATTTGAACCTACGACATCGGGTTTTGGAGACCCGCGTTCTACCGAACTGAACTAAGAGCGCTTTCTTATATCCTATAACAGTAGATACAATTGTAAAGAAAAGGATTTTTTTACCCCCGGTTTTATTGTGTACATATAGTATGTAAAAATGAAAAATTATGTCCAAAAATTCCCGATCTTATTCAATGAATACCTCGTAACTGTCCATAGGAGAAAGAATAGGTAGGGATGACAGGATTTGAACCCGTGACATTTTGTACCCAAAACAAATGCGCTACCAAGCTGCGCTACATCCCTTTTTAAAATTGTTGTACAGTGTCATTGTATAAAATCCATGTCTTTTTTCCACATCCTTCTTTTTTGCTCTATCTATCTATATAGGTAGAGAATGTTCTTGTCATTTTTTTTAGTTAGTTAGTAATTCCTAATTACTAATTTCATTTCAAGCAAAAACAAATGATCTTGAACTAAAAGATCGGGTTATCTATTATCTATGTATTAGAATATCGAACTAGGACTATATATGTATTACAATATACAATACAAATAAAGAATTAAAAGAAATACGAAAAAAAAAAAATAGAAACTAAAATAATAAGGAGGATTTTCAATGCGAGATATAAAAACATATCTCTCAACGGCACCTGTGCTAACCACTCTATGGTTTGGGTCTTTAGCAGGTCTATTGATAGAAATTAATCGTTTATTTCCAGATGCCTTGTCATTCCCCTTTTTTTCATCCTGATTGAATTCTTGTATTGATCTATGAAGAAATGAAGAATATTTGAGATACAATTCTACGTAACATAGATCCAATTTCGCTCCCTTTTTCTTTCCTTTCCTAAAAAAAAAGAAAGAGTGTATCGAACCTCAGTCAAAATACAGTGAATCTACGATAGAATTTGGGGTAAAAGAAGTGAAAATGTGGATCCAGTCTAGGGGCAGTTCTACAAAATTCTAACATAGAAAGAAAAAAATACTGAGATTAAGATAGGAATAATTCCTAGTTAGAAAAAATTGTATTAATTAATTATTATGATATTCTTAATATTCTTCTATTAATGAAATAGTTATACTAATTCATAGTAATTCTATTTTAGATTATAGTACTTTGAAGTCATTCAAATTCTAATAATTTGAAAAAGAAAATATTTATGAATTCCATTTCTAGTTAGTAACTTTTCTTAATACAGATATAGAATATAGATTCTATTTTTCTTTTCTTTGGTTCGGGTCAAAAAGAAAATGAAGAGAGTTCTAAAGTGAAGTCGATCCAAAATAAAAAGGAGGTTCATGGATCATGGATAAGGGTAAAGATATAAGAATTCTAGTTATTTTGGAATGTACCTGTTGTGTTCAAAAGGGTGTCAATAAAGAATCGCCGGGCATTTCTAGATATATAACTCAAAAGAATCGACACAATACACCCAATCGGTTAGAATTGAGAAAATTTTGTCAATATTGTAAAAAGTATACGATTCATGGGGAAATAAAAAAATAGATGGAATGTCATGCGTGTGTGATTTTTCCAAGTAGCGGGAACAGTAAGAACTTTACATCTTAACATATATAATACAAACCAAATTCTATTTTGGTCGAATATTAAATGAATAAGAAAAAAATCTAATTCTATTTTCTAGATTATTTTATATATAAGGAATAAACAAACAAGGGATAAGCAAACCATGGATAAATCCAAACAACCTTTTCGTAAATCCAAGCGATCTTTTCGTAGGCGTTTACCCCCAATCGGATCGGGGGATCGAATCGATTATAGAAACATGAGTTTAATTAGTCGATTTCTTAGTGAACAAGGAAAAATCTTATCTAGACGGGCGAATAGGTTGACCTTGAAACAACAACGATTAATTACTATCGCTATAAAACAAGCTCGTATTTTATCTTCGTTACCTTTTCGTAATAATGAGAAACAATTGGAGAGAGTGGAGTCGATCCCTAGAACTACTGGTCCTAGAACCAAAAAGAAATAGATATACTCCTCAAAACTCCAATTGGAACTCAAGCTTAATGTTTTGCTCGGAAAAACTAGAATCCAGATTTGATTCTTTTATTATAAAAAAGGAAAAATGGTGAAGAAATCTTTTTTCTTAAAAGATGCTCGTTTATTCCTACTACTCAAATCTTAATTTCTTTTTCTTCTATCTTCCCGGAGTCCATTCTCCGGGAAATCCTTTTTCAATCATTCTTGTTTCCCATATCGTATAATAGATTCTATTAATATTCCTTTATTTTATTTGTATTTTATTTTTGATTGGTGGTTTTATTTGAAATAATATCAAAACAATTCTTATTTGATAGGGCTATTTGCGCAAGTATTTTACGATTCAGAAGCAATTGTCTCTTGTACAGATTGTGGATGAATAGGCTATAACTATAGAATAACCTATCCTCACGAGTTACCGCATTTATCCGAGTGATCCACAAACGACGAAAATCTCTCTTTTTCCTGCTCCTATCTCGATGAGAGGAAACCAAAGCTCTCATTCTTTGTTGAGTAGTCGTTCGAGTAAGTCTTGAATGAGCCCCTATAAAGGTTGATGCAAATAAACGAATTTTTTTTCGACGTCTCCGAGCTGTATATCCTCGTTTAACTCTGGTCATTGAATCAAATGAAACTTTCTTGAATAACTAATTGATTTTTCTTCTTTTCAGTCATCCTTTTCCTCCGGTCGATTAATAACAAAACGGATTCTTCCGATATATAAAATATAAATTCCAATGGCTTTTGCGACTATGACCTTCCCGACCACGATTTTTTCTTTCTTCAAGCAAGGTATCTCGCCTGTAAATAAGAAATTCGACTGCTACTAAATAAAAAATAATAGTGGGTTTCCTCGTTTCTATGGCAACTTCTGAAACGGTGAGGTCCTCTCTATACACCGGAGCCTCTTCTTTCTCATTTCATCGAATTTTATGGTGAACTTGTATAGTTCACACTTTTAGGCTCTACCCATCCATTTTTCAATTCTAATTATAAATTAATAGTCCTTTTCACAAAAAAACTATCCATACAGTGACGGCATTTAATTCTGAAAGTTGGCTTAGGTAGCTGACCCTGTTAGTCCGTTTTTTCAAGAATAGGAGCATAACCTTTTTCCTCCGCTTAATGGATAACTATTTGTTACCAATGGAGAATTCTTTTTCATCTCAAACGGAGTGATTGGATTTGCACCAATAGGAACCATAAATTCATAACATAATTAGGTAGATGATAGATCTTCATTTTTAGAGAATAGTCAATTAAATGGCCGTCTTCCACTCTATCTATCCTAATTCATTGGTAGTAGTCGTTGATACTGGAAAAAATTTTTGCATTTCTTCAAACTCATGATCTGAACTGAACGAGTCGCACATACACCCTAGTACATGTTCCTCGACGCTGAGGACATCCTCGAAGAGCGGGAGATTTCGTAACATTTTTTATTGGCTGTCTTGCGTTTCTAATAAGTTGTTTAATGGTTGGCATGGCATGTCTATAGAATATCATTCTAGATATAATAGAGCGGGTTGGCTTAGATCGATCTTAACCTGATGGTTGATAATTATGAATGATTTCTATTCACACGGAAATTTCAAATTTTTAAAAGGAATTCGTATATTTATAAGGAATCCCCAGTATTTTCATTTTCGACCGCTACAAGATCAACAATGCCATGAGCTTGGGCTTCTGTTGCTGACATAAAAACATCCCTTTCCATATCTTCGGATATAACCCATAAAGGTTTGCCCGTTCTTTGTACATAAACTTTTGTGAGAGTTTCGCGAAGCTTCAATAGTTCTTCTGCTTCCAGGATAAATTCCCCTGCTTGTGCCTCGTAAAAAGAACTAGCAGGTTGGTGAATCATAACCCTGATTATATTGATATAACATCATGAATGGTTCTTATATCTATATATCGCACGATTGGGTTAAAGTAAGGGGGAATCAAAATAACAATAAAAATAGAATTAAACAACCGTACGGGCATCTTTTGTACATTGCATACGGCTCTGCAATGGAATTGATTTTTCGTGATAGAAGAAATTCTATTGAAAAGAATAAATAGAACCCATCCGATCCAAATCGTTAAATGATCCATTTACCACCCTTCCTTTTGTAGTAGTAAAAAAGATACTATGATGGTTCTGTTGCTTTATATATTTATCTCGTCTGTGGTTTAGCAATCCCAAAGTTTCTTTTTGATACGATCCAAGAAGGAGAAAATGATTTTTTTCCATTTTTTTGACTCTTTCTCTCATAACATAAAAAGAAGAAAGATACTTCTGGTGTGGAAGAATAGTGGTTTGTGACGCTGAAATTGACTCTTGCTTGACACATAAATCAAATTGGGAATAACCCTTCTTTCATACTACTATCTCGATACAAAATCTCATGTTAGATATAGATAGAAAAAAAATAAGGGTTTGTTCATATCGAACTCGAAGTGCCATGCTATTATTACTTATTCTTTATTTGATTCATATTAGATACAGCGAAGGCATAGTATTCTTTTTTTTTTCTCAAATAAAAAAACTCATTGGCGCCAAGCGTGAGGGAATGCTAGACGTTTGGTAATTTCTCCTCCGACCAGAATGAAAGATCCCATTGAAGCGGCTAATCCCATACATATTGTATGTACATCCGGTGACACAAATTGCATAGTATCATAAATGGCTATTCCTGGTATTACCCATCCGCCTGGAGA